ACATAACCTAGAATTATATCTTCATTATCTAAACGAACCCGGAACATGCCGTTGGGAAGCGATTCAGTAATTAAACCTTCATGAATCCATTTTTGTTCTTTCATTCCAGGTAAAACCCCCTTGAAGTATCAACTAGTGGAGGAAGAACCCTATTAGACAACCCGCCCCTTCTCTTTTCTTTTTCACAAATAAGAAGTTTCGTATTCAATTGGGATATTAGAAGGATTACCATATATAACACAAAATTTCTCCGCCTATTCTTTCTAGTCGAGCCTCTCGGTCTGTCATTATACCCCGAGAGGTAGAAAGAATTACAACCCCCATCCCACCTAAAATTCTAGGAATTCTTTGATAGTTAGAATAGATTCGTAGACCCGGCCGACTGACCCGTTTTAAATTTAAAAGATTTATATAAGGCCTTTTCCTATTCCTTCTATGTCGTAGGGTTAAAACCAAAAAATATTTGTTGTTTTCTCGATGTTTTCTCACGTTTTCGATAAAACCCTCTCGTAAAAGTATTTTAACAATACTTTGGCTGATATTAGTAGATGCTACTCGAACCACGCTTTTTCTATACGTATCGGCATTTCGTATAGAGGTTATTATGTCAGCAATAGTATCACTACCCATGATTAATTAAAATTATTGGTTCCTCCAAATTTGGATATAGTCAACATGTTTTTCTTTTTTTTTTTTTACGTTTTTACGTATTTGTTTATGAATATTAATTTTGAAAGGTATATACGTGAGACAAAATATACTAAATTAATCTTAATCTATTTCTTTTAAATACCCTACTATAATATAACCATATCGTGGTCTCATTTTATAATACCTCGGGAGCTAATGAAACTATTTTAGTAAAATTGAACTGTCTCAATTCTCGGGCAATCGCACCAAAAACTCGAGTTCCTTTTGGATTTCCTTCTTGATCAATCACAACTGCAGCATTGTCATCATATCGTATTATCATACCGTTGTCACGTTTAAGTTCTTTACAAGTACGGACAATTACAGCTCTAACCACTTCTGATCTTTCTAGAGGCATGTTTGGGACTGCGTCTTTGATCACAGCAACAATAACGTCACCAATATGAGCATATCGACGATTGCTAGCTCCTATGATTCGAATACACATCAATTCTCGAGCCCCGCTGTTATCTGCTACATTCAAATGGGTCTGAGGTTGAATCATATCATTTTTTTTATCTGTTTTTTAGAATACAAAGGTCGAAGAAAAAAAGAAATATTGTTTGTCCAAAAAAAGAAACCTGCACCCGCTATTTTTTTTTACCCAAGGCCTATTTCTTTTTTATCCCGAAATGATGAATTGAGCTCGTATAGGCATTTTGGACGCTGCTATTGAAATAGCCCTTCTAGCTATATTTTCTGTTACTCCACCCATTTCATAAAGGATTCGACCTGGTTTAACAACAGCTACCCAATATTCGGGAGAGCCTTTACCTGAACCCATACGTGTTTCTGCGGGTCTTACTGTAACTGGTTTATCTGGAAATATACGGACCCATATTTTTCCACCGCGACGTGCATTTCGTGTCATTGCTCGTCGACCTGCTTCTATTTGTCTAGATGTGATCCAAGCGGGTTCAAGTGCCTGAAGAGCGTATTTACCAAAACAAATATCATTACCTCGATAAGATATTCCCTTCATTCTTCCTCTATGTTGTTTACGGAATCTGGTTCTTTTGGGGTTATAGTTGATGGTTTGTTTTGAATTCCATCTCTACTACAGAACCGGACGTGAGAGTTTCTTCTCATCCAGCTCCTCGCGAATAAAATGAATTCAAATTAAAGATTTTGAATTCAATTCAGATATAATATAATTTGAATTAAGATATACATGTATTTAATAAATACTGAATCATGGATTTCATTTAATCTAGATCAAATCTATTATTAATTTGTATATCTTGTTTGTATAGATAACTAAATATATTAAATAACTATTTTTTTCTTATATTTATATATATGGTATGGTTTTTAGAATCTTAAAACGAATATTTCTTTTGTTTTACTCTTTATCGTATTGGATTGACCCACATTTAGCAATCCAAGAAAATAAAGTTTTCGCGGGCGAATATTTACTCTTTCAATTTCTATTTCAGTTCTATCATTAGTTCATAACTTTTCCGAATAGATGAATTGGTCTCTGGTCGGTTCCGCCATCCCGATCAATGAATCATTCGAATTCATTTTCACTAGAATCTTTTGAATTCACAGGTTCCATCGTTCCCATCGCTTCTTACTTAATGGTTAGGTCTGAATTCTACAATGGAGCTATTAGTTCTTGAGTCAATATTCTTAGTCTTTATTGGCTCGAAGCTCTTTATTTTTTGTTCGATGAGTAGATCCATTTAATGATGGATCCGTATTGATGCTTTATTACACAGCTTTTTTCTGAGATGACTCAGAGACCTTACATATTGGAATTATATATCATCAATATTCTTTTTCTTTCTTTCTCTCATCCTTCCATTTA